CTTCCCCCTTATTTTGATTTGGAAGACGGGCGTTGCGTTTGGTTCGAAAGGCATGGTTTTCAGTATGTCTCCAGATAGGCCCCCACTAGTCCGGCTAGCTAGTGAGTGGTTCTTTCGGGCGGGAAGCAGGCCGGGCCCTACGGGCGGGCATCCCCCGCAACGCAAGCAGCATTGTTCGCCACCACCCGAGAAGCAAAAGATTCTAGAGTCCAGGCTGAAAATACATGCATAGATAGTGGTCTAATGACAAGGCCGACGACGGAAGCTCGGGACGGAGCCGTATGATGCGGAAGTCTCACGTACGGTTCCCTGAGAAGGGAGTGGCTACCTACTGGAGCTTCGACCAATCACCACCGGTAAATTCCGCTTTGGGGCCACCCCTTACTCTACCATTATTATAGGGGTATGGGGTTCGAGACAAAGAAAGATCAAGGCAGCATATCAGCTTTTCCTTTATACTTTACTTGGATCTGTTTTTATGCTATTAGCTATTCTGTTGATTCTTTTCCAAACAGGAACCACCGATTTACAAATTTTATTAACCACAGAATTTAGTGAGCGGCGCCAAATCTTTCTATGGATTGCTTTTTTCGCCTCTTTCGCCGTCAAAGTGCCTATGGTACCAGTTCATATTTGGTTACCCGAAGCTCATGTAGAGGCACCTACGGCAGGATCCGTCATCTTGGCGGGAATTCTTTTAAAATTGGGAACCTACGGCTTTTTAAGATTTTCAATACCCATGTTTCCTGAAGCGACACTTTGTTTCACTCCTTTCATTTATACTTTAAGCGCGATTGCTATAATCTATACTTCCTTGACCACTTTAAGACAGATCGATCTTAAGAAGATCATTGCTTACTCCTCAGTAGCTCATATGAATCTGGTGACGATTGGTATGTTTAGTCTGAACATACAGGGAATTGGAGGTAGCATTCTACTGATGTTAAGTCATGGACTGGTTTCTTCAGCCCTTTTTCTATGTGTTGGTGTTCTATATGACCGACATAAGACTCGACTTGTTAGATATTACGGAGGTTTAGTGAGCGCCATGCCGAATTTCTCTACCATTTTCTTCTTTTTCACTTTGGCCAATATGAGTTTACCTGGTACTAGCAGCTTTATCGGGGAATTTCTCATCTTAGTAGGAGCTTTCCAAAGAAATAGCTTAGTAGCCACATTAGCAGCGCTTGGGATGATTTTAGGCGCGGCGTATTCCCTTTGGCTATATAATCGTGTGGTTTCTGGGAATTTAAAACCGGATTTCCTCCATAAATTATCCGATCTAAATGGTAGAGAAGTTTTCATATTTATACCTTTTCTTGTTGGAGTTGTTTGGATGGGTGTTTACCCCAAAGTGTTCCCGGACTGCATGCATACATCCGTAAGTAACTTAGTGCAACATGGAAAATGGAATTGAGAGGAATCAGCAAAGAAAAGAAAACTAGAATGCTAATGTTACAAATGAACATTATGGTGGGGACCGGGACGGGTATTTGGACACGTAGAAAGATTTGCATGAATAGACAAATTGTAGACTTGGGTATTTGCATGACAAGAGATTTTAGTAGCAATCATGACCATAATGGATCTCCAGGTTCTCAGGCTTCACAGGGTTCACAGGGTTCTCAGGATTCTCAGGGCAAAACTACAATGAAAAACTTCTGTAAAACGGTTTCGTCTTCAGTGAGAATGCATTTCTTTCGCAGTGCTAGGGCGTTCATTCCTTTTCTCGCTCTTCTGATGCTTTTCTATCTTCTCTGTCTTTCGATAGGGGGAATCTCGTTTTTGTTTTCTGTTCTCTCAAAGGTAGCAGGCTTCATAGGGGTGAAGGCCCTCTCTTTGCTTTTTAGCAAGATGGGCTGCTCCTCCGCTCTGGCCTCAGTGATAGGCTGTGCTTTTCGAGCGCTCGTCACTGCGGGGGTCGGAGCCAATATGATGAATCCGTCGGGTGGGGAAATAATCCCTTCCAATTCAGGTTCCGGGGGACCATCACACTCGAACGAAGATTCGTTCTCGATAGGAGTGTTGATGGAGCCATTTCCCGAAACACCAACGGAGGGCGCCTCGACCGCTTCTGCCGATGCAGGGCCCGTACCCCACGGTAATAAAGTTTCGAATTCGACGGAGGGGCCAGCTAGCCCCGGTCGCTTTCCATACGAACCTGATGAGCTGATCGGGGGCGATTCCGTCTCGTCCATCCAACGGCGACTTTTGGCTTCGAAGCCCTTTCCAAGTGCCGAAGAAATCGACTTCGCCCGTATGCAAGCGGAAGACCTCTTCGAGGTCAAAGTTCAGATCATTCGGCAAATGGAGGGTCTTGATCCGACCGGGGATTGGATGCGGCAGGGGGCTCGCGCTCTCGACTCCCCCAATAGCGCTACAGGGGAGTCGTCTCTGGAAAGGCTCTATAGCCTTTTAGACGATATCAGTCGGAAGGGGAAGCGCTCTAAAGCTTTTTTCTCATTGAGCGAAAAAGTCGCCCTGAGAAAAGGGGATCTCGATGAAGGGTCTTCCGCATAGAGGTATCCAACGCGTTCTTGTCCCTATTCATAAAGCATCCCCTTTTTCTTCGCTCTTTCGGAACCGGGGGTGCTTTTGGGTGTGGGAAAGCTGGTGGGGCCCCAGTAGTTTGAGTAACTAGCCTCTAAGGTTAGTGAGGTTCCTGCTATGGTGACTTTCACTATAGTGGGAAGAAGACAGGTGGGAACGAGCAGAGCGAGAGCAAAGCAAGTTCCAGTGGTGGGTTGTCTTCCTGGTCCTATTTCAATCTTTTTCATGGTATGGAACTCACTTCACTTCATACCTGCAACAGAGGAAAAGCCGCGGTAATGCTTACTCTCCTGGTCAATAGGGCTATTCAAACCAATCCCCCCTAAGCTGTTACTGCAAGAGCTGCAGATCTTATCCTAGAATAGAAGCTCAACCAGTTGCCGGTACTCTTTCATCAGCTGTGGGATGCTTAGACGGTACTAGTGCTTGAGTAAGCGGTGCTCCCTTTCTGTTTGCAATTACCGCTGCAGAATAGTCATCCCTAAAAGAAGCTGTTTTCAAATTCAAATAGGTTGCTTTTAGAATAGGTTGTTCTCGAATAAGCTCTTTGAAAGATAACTGAATGCGTTTAGTCCTTTGGGGATGGGTCTGCGCGCAGGGGCTCTTTTTAGCACTTTTAAGGAAGTGAAGACGAATAGTCGACTTTGTTGCCTGCTTGACTGCTTTCATCTCCTGATGTCAGAAAAGGTGTTCTATCACATTCTTTTAGCTGCAAGGGGACCGTCAGGTTGTAGTGGTTGAAGTAGAGCCAAGCAGCTATGGACTAAGCGAGTCAAATAACGCTGGTGCGAACCATGTTGGATGACGGGTGAGGGTGAATGTCATTCAGCTCGACTGAAAGAAAGGAAAGGGATTCGTTTATCAACTCATTTAGTTGAACATAGTGAAACTAAGGAGAGGGATGGATTATCCGCCTTACCTACATGCAGGTGACATTTTCAAGCAGGGCGTTGTAGCTTCCCTTCCTTCCTCAGGTGAATGTGCTAAGGTAGGCCCTTTTCCCATTCGGGAGAGTCTATACTCTAACTATCTTTCTTTTCACAGTAGTCAATCCTTGCATATCATGAAGTTCCAGCAAGAAAATGAAGAGTGATGCAGCTGGCGCAGAAGACGTCGTTCATTACCTTATCAGATAGAGCTGACCACTTTGGTATCGATTCTGAGAAGACGCCCCACGAAGGAACTGTTGTCCGAAATGCGAGCTTGGAGTCGTCAATGCGAAATCGCATTGTACGACTCGAGCAGGACAATAGCCCTTATCTGCTAGATAAGGCAAAGGGAGCCTACTGGTCGGACATAAAAAGGGAGCTGGATCATGCCCCCTCTCAGAGAGAGTATGCCCGTTTAGTCGCTTTTGAAAACAGGGACCTCCTGCTCCGAGAACAAAAGCATGAGGCTTTACGCCTTTTTCAAGGAATCTTGGAGCAGAATCCTCCCTTGGCCGACCAGGCCCCGTACAACCCGCAAGAAGTTTTTCAAGACTTCTTGGACGAGCATGGCGACCGACTGGACCGGCTCCACCAGTTGGACGTATACCGGCGGGACCAATTGGAACTAGAGTTTTTAGCTCTGGTGAGGCAAGGGCTCAAAAGGGATGGCCCCGCCTATATCAGAGAACGCATTTTCTAAATGGAAAGCGTACTGACTCTGACTGCTATCTACGGTGCGATCAGGGGGGAATAGCGCAAGGGCTTAAGTCATCGATTCAAATCCTATCTTTTTTTCGGTATGCCGCTCCGCGAGCTAGGAGCGAGAAAACAAAGTGGGCTGTGGTGATGTCAGAATTTGCACCTATTTGTATCTATTTAGTGATCAGTCCGCTAGTTTCTTTGATCCCACTTGGTGTTCCTTTTCCATTTGCTTCCAATAGTTCGACCTATCCAGAAAAATTGTCGGCCTACGAATGTGGTTTCGATCCTTTCGGTGATGCCAGAAGTCGTTTTGATATACGATTTTATCTTGTTTCTATTTTATTTATTATCCCTGATCCGGAAGTCACCTTTTCCTTTCCTTGGGCAGTACCTCCCAACAAGATTGATCCCTTTGGATCTTGGTCCATGATGGCCTTTTTATTGATTTTGACGATTGGATCTCTCTATGAATGGAAAAGGGGTGCTTCGGATCGGGAGTAACCACTAGCGATAGGGCAAAAATCAATCGGGGGGAAGGACAAAAGTAAGGAGCGCGATGCCTACATTAAATCAATTGATTCGTCATGGTAGAGAAGAAAAACGGCGCACGGACCGTACTCGAGCTTCGGATCAATGTCCCCAGAAGCAAGGAGTACGCCCGCGTGTACCAACGAGAACACCGAAAAAACCTAATTCAGCTCCACGTAAGATAGCCAAAGTACGGTTGAGCAATCGACATGATATATTTGCTCACATTCCGGGCGAAGGTCATAATTCGCAGGAACATTCTATAGTCTTAATAAGAGGAGGTAGAGTGAAAGATTCGCCAGGTGTGAAATCCCATTGTATTCGAGGAGTCAAGGATTTGTTGGGAATTCCGGATCGAAGAAAAGGGAGATCAAAATATGGTGCAGAAAAACCAAAATCGAGAGGAATGGAAGATGCCTCTGTAACTCCAATTTTCAGTACGAAGTGACGGAGGTCTTTCGAGATTGAATATGACTGATAAGTCTATATAAACTATATAAAGAAGAATTCTGTCTTTCGAAGCGAGCCATTGGCAAGAAGCACAGAATCCGCTCGGGGACTCAGCGCATATACCTTGTCTTCCTTCATTGAAAAGGTACGGTGACGAATGAACGGATCAAGCAGTGCAGAAGGACCTACGACGATGAAGTAGAAAGGGGGACGTAGGGAAGCTGCGGGCAATTTGCGTAAGTAAGAAAACAAGAAAAAAGCGGCTAAATGCCGACAAACCAACCAACCAACCGACGACGTCCTGTCAGAGGCGGTGAAAGCCCTATATATATAATATAACGATAAAAAGATAGATGGTCATGGTTTAAACTAGATTGTCCCAGTTAGAGTTTTTACTATAGCTGCAACCTATCTCATATTGGGGAGAAGTGTACCGCTCTCGATCAAACTAGAAATAGAATAAGAGAAGAAAGGCAGTGCAGTAAAAACACTTCCTGTTTGGTTCACTTTATCATAAATTAGACACTTCGTCTTTATTGTTCCACTAGCTAGGATAAAATGATAAGATGTCCCTTTCATTATTACAACCTTATTTTTTGATGTCAAAGACCAGAAGCTACGCGAACTTTTTCATTGGATCTCGGTTGTTCTTAACAGCGATGGCTATTCATTTAAGTCTTCGGGTAGCACCACTAGACCTTCAACAAGGTGGAAATTCTCGTATTCCTTATGTACACGTTCCTGCGGCTCGGATGAGTATTCTTGTTTATATCGCTACGGCTATAAACACGTTCTTGTTCCTATTAACAAAACATCCCCTTTTTCTTCGCTCTTTCGGAACCGGTACAGAAATGGGTGCTTTTTCTACGTTGTTTACCTTAGTTACTGGGGGGTTTCGGGGAAGACCTATGTGGGGCACCTTTTGGGTGTGGGATGCTCGTTTAACCTCTGTATTAATCTCGTTCCTTATTTACATGGGTGCACTGCGTTTTCAAAAGCTTCCTATCGAACCGGCTCCTATTTCAATCCGTGCTGGACCGATCGATATACCCATAATCAAGTCTTCAGTCAACTGGTGGAATACATCGCATCAACCTGGGAGCATTAGCCGATATGGTACATCAATACATGTTCCTATGCCCATTCCAATCTTGTCTAACTTTGCTAACTCCCCCTTCTCAACCCGTATCTTGTTCGTTCTGGAAACACGTCTTCTTATTCCATCTTTTCTCGAATCTCCTTTAACGGAAGAAATAGAAGCTCAAGAAGGAATACCAAAACCTAGTTAACTCGCTGAGTCTCTTTGCATCCATGGCTGAATGGTTAAAGCGCCCAACCGGGCAAATTCGTAGGTTCGATTCCTGCTGGATGCACTTTTTACGTTCAGTTCAATCGCTGCTCACGGAATTGATACATATAGCTCGCCCTTATAGCTTATGGGGCACTTCACTCGCTCAACACTCGTTCAAAACATCCACTCTTTCTTCACTCGCTAGGGAAAGATAAAGGATAGATGACTGAAAATCCCGCTTAGAGATCGCAAAAATCTAGTCAGAGTAGGAGTTCCCATCCGTCGAGGCCTCGTTTTACCTGCCTTTGGGACTGGAACTGATTGGTTGCTTGTTGTGACAGCCAAGGTCTGAACATTGTCCCACTTCCCTCATCGGGTTCCTCTCTGTTCATCATGGGGTTGTTGGGATAAAGGTGGGTTTGAGACGCGCGGGTACTCTTGATGCGAAAGGATATGGATCTAGAAGCCGAGATCAAAGCGTTAGTTCAAGATAAGAGCCCTTACGAACCAAGGCTTCTAAAGTTGCCGGAGGGTCCATCATCAAGAATGGCCTAAGATGGTCAGAAGCATTCGCTAGCCACAGCGGAATACTCCGGCAAAACGGGTCGCCATTTCGCGGAATCGAACGCCCTAAGAGGAAGATTTCATTTGCTTTCTGTTTCGTGGAACGAATTGATCCATGGTCATCGGGATGTCTATGTTGAAAGAGAACCTAACCTGAAGAGTCATTGGTTTTCCAGGTCGGAAAATGAAGTAAACAACTCAGGTGGACAAGAGGCGAACCACTCAGCTGATGAGTCAGCTATATCAAAATAGCCTAATGAGGAGACGATCGTAACCTCTGAGCTCAAAGATGGAAAGCAGATTCCTTTTTTCAGGTTTTGCATAGCTTCCCAAGCGCCCGGCTTTTTGGGTTCCGAAAGGCAGAGTAGCTTCAGCATCGAGTAGGGTATGGGATAGAGTTCGAGTGAGGCATCAACCATAGATTGCGGAACTTTCGAGATGCTTCCTTGCGAAAGCCAACGGAGTCTGTACTGTAACTCAACCTTCTCATCCATGGAAGGATTCCTTATTCGATGATAAATGTCAATCGAGGGCACCCTCATTTACAGAGAGAGAATCAGGCTGCACAGAAGGGGGAAAGCCCTCCTACTGAGCAAGATCATTCATTAATAAGGAAGCACTTAACTTAGGGCAGCCAGTCTCACTTCACACAGCACAGCGCCTTGCTATTTGCATTCATCCTTGTAACTTACCGAACCGCCATACTCAGGTAACCGGTCTAGGTTCCAAGTACATCAACACCCCATAGCTACTTAGGGCCGCATAAGGCTTTTCGCTCTAGTTGGGCAATGCAAGGAGGCCTCTTTCGCCATTCTTTCTAAATGATAAACTATTATTAGTTCAGTTCGGTAGAACATCGATGAGAGGATCATTTTTTCACAGAAGCATATGATTGCCCCTCAATCGCCAGGTGGCTCGCTCCAGGTGCATGAGTAGCTTTGCTGGCTCTTAGCGGCCTCTTTCAGTGGTTCTTGCTTGCTCTTTAAAGCTGATCTGGTGCTGTCTCGTTCCTTCAGTTTGTTCTGATTCCGATGAAGGATACTATATTCCGCCTACACAACTACCTTGCTTGGTGGTTCAAAATGGAAGTCTAGGTATCTGCTTAAGTGGTCTGCTCGTACCGTTCCAAAAAGAATTTGAAAATGTGTTTCCGGGCTCACATATCTAAATTTCAGCGAGATAGGGTGCGGATAGGTGGAATTTCCACTCCAATCCCTTTAATGGATCCCCAGACGGGTGCAAATGGAATTTCAATCAAAGGCGCTATGACCACTGAGCATGCCAACAAGGCAAACTCAGAAAATAGTCTCCTGTCCCAGGTCACTGAAAGGGAGATACTCGCAGCCGAGCTCTCGTCCCACTCCCGCTGCCAACTTCGTGATAGAACGACCATGCGGGATAGGCTGCCCTCCCACACTTAAGGCATTGTGTTACACCTTAAATGTCTGGATTTAGCGTTATTGTCAAGCATCTCATTCACTACTAAAAGAAAGGTATGGATATTCTGCTCGAAAGCTTGACGAACAAGGAAAAAGCCAATATATCTTTATCTATTTTATATAGATTTTTTCTTTTTCTATAGTTGAAAAAACCCTTCTTTTTATTTTGATGATTTTGAGAGGGAGGACAAGTCTTTCATTTCCCTTCCCGCCGAGTAAGTAAATTTGTGCTTCCTTTGTCTCACGCAGGAAAGCATGAACTCCAGTTAGTCTGATGCGTAGAATCCGCTTCTGAGAATCTTCTTCCGAGAATTGAATATGGAAGAGAGCTCCTTCCTCCTAATCTTTTAGATGTTGTTGACAGAGAGGGTTTGAGGTTTCAATATCCTACTACGAATGAATTGCCTTCTTTGCAAGAGCCTAAATCCGGATATTCCGCACTTTAAGTTCTGTCTTGGCGCTTTCTTGATTAGTAAGATCCGGGGGATAAGCTAGGATTCTTGAATAGTCTCCATCAGCTCAACCAAGAAAGTGTGTTGTTTTGAGTAGTCATTTAGGTGGTAAGAGAAGCCAAGTGAGGAGAATGAGTGAGAAAGGGTCCTATCATATTCAATTTATTCCCTAAATGAGGTCAGGCAGGCACGGCTAAGTCAAATAAATCCTAACTGCTAATGCTAAAGTCGAACTGATAGTAGTAGCGCATCAACAAGTGCCTTAGAGTCACATTGAACCTGAGCAGAAAGCTTGGTTCGATTCTTTCAACCTAGAAGTATTAGATTTAAGCGAGCTAAAATCGGCTCAGGGGAAGGGGTCGTTGAATAAGCAAAACAACCAATTGATGCCGTTATAGAAGAATTTCCACCTATGGATGAGAATTCGAAATGGATAATGCTGTTTGGACTCCTACCGAAGCTGGGACTCAAGCCCAAGGCATGGATCTGGTTCGAGAAAGGGTGGACGAAGACTTGGTTGAGCCTGAACCCGGTCCTTTGAGGGATCCCTAAATCCTTAAGTTAAGTCCCAGGATACGGACCCCTCTCCCCTTGAGGATTGGATTGACTTGGTTATTGCGGAACCAGCGTTCTCACTTTGCCAACTTTGAAAAGAGAGATCTATGATCCCCATAAAGGAAAGAGAAGAAATATATAATGTCTATGAGCCCTATGACCCTTCGTCGTACGGAATGTGCTTTAATGCAAGGAAGCACTTCCCGGACATCTATATCTAGTTTGAAACCTGATATCCTTCTTTTTTCTATTCGGGAACTTCATTCTATTAAATATTAAATAAAGGCGCCGGTAGGTTTGAGCAACATAGCTATTCTAATCATTGCCAGCAGCACAGCCGTTGACAAATCCGCCTTAGCCTCAGGTAGTTGATACTTTCAGGGGGAGCAGGATCATCATTTCCACTAAAGTCGTGGAACCGGCTTCCATCTAAAAAAAAGATGATTAGTTTCATCTATATAAATGGATCCTTCTTAATTGGCCGAAGGCAAACGACCTAATGAACCCAACTACGGCAGGGAAGCCTTTATTCTGATTCTTAGGAATGAAAGGTTACCCGGCACTTCAATCAATCCTATGGCATTGTGAAATCTCTAATCGGAGGCATTAGCAGTTCAACCTATAGGGACAACGCCAAGCGGAGGAGTCGGTTTCAACAACAACCCGTGAAGACGAAGGTCTGCAATAAGACTTTGAACTCTAAATTGATTATTTTAATCCATTAGCGTATCAAGTCTTGCTTACTATCTCCTAAGAGAAGTGCGAAAGGATTGCAGGCTAGATTCAAGGTATGCGAGTTTCTTGATTCCACTCCGCTTTCAAGCAAGATTGGGTGAGTGTTCAGTGTACTTTAGTAATAGTATTAATAGTATGAAGGCTCTAGTGGGCGTACTCTTTTACCTGTCCACTCAAGGCAAGCAAATGTTTTTGAAAAGCGCTAGAAATCGTGGTCCACATTACTACAAATCTGTTCTACACTATGATATATTGCTCTGATGTTTTTTTACAATTCTCTTTTTTAAAGCAGATAGTTCACAGTGCTCATTCTATCGATACTGGGAAAAAAGAAAAAATGTTGACACTCAATTTTCATTACGAAGATGTATCACGTCAGGATCCGTTGCTCAAACCGAATCACGCCAACGTTATGGAAGTTCCTGGATCGTGTAAAATAAGAGTAGTACCAAAGGCAGCACCTTCTGATTTCATAATCAAAAATGGAAAATTGGCTATGGAGATTCCGTGCGGGCAGAAATTAATACAGACACAAAAGGCTTCGACAGTAAAGTCGTTTCGATCCAATCCATTCTTGGGGTCAAATAAAGAAAAAAAAGGATATGTCAGTGACCTAGCACGGCAAAGCACTCTCCGAGGTCATGGAATGTCTCATTTTTTGGTAAAAATCTCCGCAGTAATGTCTCTGTTAGATTTTCCGGTCGAAATACGGGAAAAGTCCATTCAATTCTTGATGGAAATGGAGTTTTGCGAATTCTCCCCGGAACTGGAAGATCATTTCGAGATCTTCGAACATATTCGGGGGTTCCATGTCACTATTTTCACTTCGGCCAACACACAAGATGAGACTTTACCACCGTGGAGCGGCTTTTTTCAAAAAGATGAGGGGGAAAGTCAGTAAGATGTCGGAGAAGCAAAATATACGAGATCACAAACGTAGATTGCTCGCGGCTAAGTATGAATTAATTGAGAAAGCTTTCTCAATTTGTAAAGATACCGATCGATCTAGTGATATGCGGGACAAACATCGAAAGTCTCAGGTGACTGAAGAACTCAGCGACGAGTTGACAAAACCCTAAAAATAGACATGAACGAGGTTTTGATGGGCATAAAGAAATCGTCTTGGTAGCATCAAACCAATAGAACAATAGCTCTGCAGCTGGTCTACAAGCAAGGTAAGTAGGTCCATGCGAGCGGCCCCGGATGTACCTTTTAGCCGCGAGGGGAACCGGGTAAACAAAGTCGCGATCAGAATGAATGGTAGTTTGCTGGGCCTGTTGCTCCCGGAGGCGCTGGTTCGAATCCAGTTCGTGACAACCACAAAGCCTTTGATCATAGAATCTCTCGGGACCCCCGCTGGTAAATACGGGGCTCTGGCAGCTGCACTTTTTTTATATGATGCATCGAATGCTTCCTCTGCTTTCAGTCAAAATCCCAAAGATGATCGAGGCACTCTTTCTCTTATAGCGCTCTTCGAGCTAGCCGGAATCAATCCATTTCTTTTGTCTGTAATTGAACCATCTCACCTGAAAGTAAGTCGCTACCTTAAGGCATGCCTTGACTCCAAGAGCTAACTCGATGGGACTTGCTTTCCTAAAGAGAAGACGAAGAGGATGACACTGGGGATCGTTCTTACTTAAAGAAATTCCCATGAGCTGCCTTGAGCTGGTAACTCCAATCTTGGCCACTGACTTACTGCTTTCACTCAAATGCCACTGATGCGTAAGACATTGAGTTGGACTACTTTCCTTCTGGTAATGCCTTTCCCTGTGGTCACCTTGCCGGATTGGAAGAGTCAGCCTGCCTTTTTCACGTGTGCGCATTATTTAAGATTAGTCTTTCTTTTCTGGAGTAAGAAATCCAATTTGAGCGTCGCGTCGCTTACTTAGCTTGGGTTAACTTTAGAGCTCCGCTTACTCATATGATGCGTGGGAAGAAAGAGATTGGTTGGTGTTGGCTTATGCCCCTATTGAGTAAGATTGCTCGCTAGTTGCTAACTCTTTCTCGTCTTCAAAAAAGTATCAAAATGCAGTTATATAAGCTATCACTTTTGCAATGAAAGATCAGCTCATCGAAGGGAAAAGTGAGAGTATCCTTTTTACACTAGCGAGATACCTACTTTCTAATGGATCTCTCAGTCTACGAAGGGAAAAGCTCAAGTGTGAAATTACAGCTATATTGGCATCGACTATGTCTCTCATCGGTTCTCCAGCATGCGAGTTCATTCAGTATCGAAGTCAGCTAGCCTTCATTCAATCAAGAGGATTTGTACCAAAAGAACAGGCTTTCTACCCCTTCTAGCGAG